AAAGTTTCTCCGGCCCTTTCCTAATCGGGGCTAAAATCCCGGAAATAAAAAATGCCAAAATAGGAATAAGACTTGATATTATTAGAAATGCCCAAAAAATATCATATTCGTAAAGCAAAAACATAGACGCACTCCTATGAACGTGGAAATTATGCCGGATTGGTTGATTCGAATTGAATTTTGAAAGTCATCCATAACTGGTTGGTCCAAATAAAATGAATTCTTGTTTTGACCAAATCTTCTAGTCTCCTTTGATTATTGCGGGGCATATCTCATTTCAAGATTTATCGACTGACTTGACAGGGATCCTATTTCCAGCCTATTTAATTTTTTATTTCCATTTTCTTTAATTGCTTTAGTTAGTATAACTCTATATGTTACGCTTAGACAAATTTTCTTGTTTTCGCCTAGGATTCTTGCTAAAGAAAGCGACTTCAAAATAAAATCGAATTCTTCTTTTGATTATTTGAATTTTTTTTTTATAAAAATTCGATTTATAGATTTTTATTTTTTAGGAATAGAATCGGGAGGTCTTTTTGTCGTTTTTTTTTCTTAGTGATTTAGAATAGAACGAGTATTCAAATGGAAGCAAATGGGTAGGTATTTCCATCTCAGGATTTCGAATATCTTAATTTGAGTGTTGGTATATTCCGTTTATGAAAATAAGGGTGGGGTTTTCTCTTGATTGAATAGAGAAAAAGAAGACCATCCCCTTTTTGTTTTGGTGTGCTTCGCTAGGTCTAGTTTTTAGATATACCAAAAAGGGGAGTCTGGCTAGCTTAACCCCTTGATTATGGACAGGAAAATTCATATAGAATTTCCCTCCGAAGATTAATGACGAAGGGTTGGTTTGTTTATCCACGATTGGCACGGTTGGAAAAGGATCGATTCGATCTCTTGAAATACGTTTTTCTTTCAGTTTTCTGTTCGGCTTTAAACGATTCCTGTGAGTGAGTTTCTAGGACAAATTGGGTTTGGATGAACCAACCGGTCAGTTACAAGCAACAAACAAGAATGAAGAAATGAAAATTATACAATTTTGTATTTCAAATTTGGATTTTATTCATTTTATTTTATAGGGCTCTAGGGCTATACGGACTCGAACCGTAGACCTTCTCGGTAAAACAGATCAAACTTATTATTATCAAAATGATCTGAACTGTTTCAAAGACCCAACATGCATTTTTTTTGCATTGGGCTCTTTCATTAACTGATAGAAATATCAGCCAATCCGCCATATTTTTTCTTGACAGAAAAATAAGATAAGGGGATGGCTCCACGTGCTCTGATTCATTATTTGGGATTCTGATTCAGAAGCACTACCAAAGTGTTTCAAGGGTGGGGTTATCTTGACGTAGGTCTGCCTCTGGCCTAGATCGTTTTAAGTTAAATCAAGTCTCTATTCTTCGGCTTAAAAAATCCAATATGAAACTTCATACACCTTCAAGTTCATAGGACGAAAAGAGATTTTTTGAGGGCCTTGTACTCATTATGCCTAGCATTGAATGTACTGGTATTCACCTTATCAATATCTCAAATCAATCATGGGGTCTGTTTGGTACCTAAACGGGCACTCAAATCGAACCGAACCCTTTGTCAGGCTATTGTTCTCGTAAAGTTATGGAGTAAGACATCGATTTCTCAATAAGATCCATTTTTTGGATTGTATGATGGACTCCCCTGAAAAACATTGGCGCGCGTGTAAACGAGGTGCTCTACCAACTGAGCTATAGCCCTTAGTGCTTGTGATGCATATTTTATCATGTATATAATTTGTTGTCAAGATGAATATTCTATGATCCAACATCCTAAATTTGTGAGTGGTTGAGTGGTATTGCTTAGATTATTATTGCTTATAAGCAATATGCTATTTATAATCCATCGATGGGATGGGTTCCGTTTGGTTCTCTTTGGGATGATAAATGACCTACTTAACTCAGTGGTTAGAGTATTGCTTTCATACGGCGGGAGTCATTGGTTCAAATCCAATAGTAGGTAGAACTTATTAGATACCATTGACTCCGACATCTAATAAGTTTTTTGCCCCACCCTCTTCTATCTATTTTTAGAGATTTTTTTTTATTGAATCTAGTTCAATTTCATTTTTGAATTGCGTTGTATCAAAATGGGATTCTGCTTGATTGGATTCACTCGACAGAATCCAATCAAAATAGGATTTAGAAACAGAACTTCTTTTGATTATTTGAACGCACCAACTAGTTATGAAATAACATTGACAGCCTCTACTCTTGTCCTAGCTCGCCGGAGAGCTAGATTTGCCTCAATTATTTGTCTCTTTCCTTCAGCTTTTCTCAAATTAGCTTCCGCTATTTCAAGAGTTTGCTGAGCTTCTTGTGGATCAATATCACTACCTTTTTCCGCATCATTTACTAAAACAGTGATTTCATTATTGCCTATTCTAGCAAAACCGCCCATTAGAGCCATCGTTAACCATTGGTCCTTAAGGCGTATTCTTAAAATCCCTATATCTACAGCTGTA